AGAATTGATTCTTCCTGGGTCGATGCCCGAGCGGTTAATGGGGACGGACTGTAAATTCGTTGGCAATATGTCTACGCTGGTTCAAATCCAGCTCGGCCCAATAATTCGCTGATCCGCCATAACATAAAATGCCCATTTTTTTGTATTTTGTTTTCCAGAAAAGCCAAACAAAAAAAAAAATTAGGGAAGAATAAAAAAAGTCCAATTTTCTGATATATCCATCCCTACCGCTATTTGTTTTTTATTTGTTCTATTTATTTGTTCCCATAAATTCTGACCTTGATAACGATCTAGATTCATATCAGGATCATTAAGTATAAAGTTTAATGAAAAGAAAGAGTAAAGTAGAAAGTAAAGAAAAAAGACTCTTTTTTTTTTCATTTTTAAATTGATTATCGATCGATTTGGCAATAACGAAAGGATTACTAGTTACTAGTAATCCGCGTTGCTCTCACTAAAGCGCATACCCGTATAGATATCAATATATCACTCGCGCCTTTGTTTGTTCCAACACGGCGATTCGAATCTAAAATGAAAATAGAAAATAGCTTGAATGAAATCATAAGAATATCTATGCTGTACACTTTTCTTTATTTCCCTGGGATTGTAGTTCAATTGGTCAGAGCACCGCCCTGTCAAGGCGGAAGCTGCGGGTTCGAGCCCCGTCAGTCCCGACGGATACAATAAAAAAAAACATCAATTGATCCCTACATTTTCTGTGAAAGGGGATACAAATGACAGAATTTCATTCCCTCATTCCCAAGGATATCCTTTTTTTTTTTTCTATTTTTTTGTTGGGGTTTATTTGTAAACTATTTGTAAACGGTGAAAGTGGAAAAGCAGTCAGATGATACATCATCAGATGATTGTACAAGGAAGGCGGTAGATTATCGAAAAGAAAGAGTGGAAAAGAATATATATAATATATATAAATAAAGGAATTCTTTTGATTGGGCCAGGAATCAAATTTTGTATTCGGTGTGGATAAAAGATCTTCCTATGTTATACTATTCAATTCTCGACGGTGAATCGATTTGATAGCTTAGATATTGTTATTCATGATATTGATCCGATTCGATGTCATTGAAATGTAAGTCATCGCATTGAATTTACAAGCGACAAATTTCTCATCTCTATGGGATTAAATCCCGAGTTATTGCGAAGTCAAAAAAACAATGAAATTATGGAAGTAAATATTCTCGCATTTATTGCTACAGCGCTGTTCATTCTAGTTCCTACCGCTTTTTTACTTATAATATACGTAAAAACTGTCAGTCAAAGTGATTAATTTGAATGAAACTTGACTTTTTATCAAGGATTTAAGAAAAAAAGGATTCCAATTACACGTCTTAAATAAAATGAATGGACTAGAATCAGCAGTATCCTATAAAACTCGATAGTATGGTAGAAAAAAAAATATGAATCTTTCTACCATACTATCTATATCTATTATTGTAATGTATAAAGATACAAGCTAAATATAGATGAATCTACAATATGTATCTTCATACATGTCGATATCAATTAAATATATGTAATGTATATAGTATCTTAATTTGAGTTCTTCGCTTTATTTGTGTTGATTTCAATCAATCTGAAATAATTGAAAGGCAAGTCTTACGATTTTCTAATTCTTTTTCTTTCATTTCATGGATTTGATTCTTTTGATGGATACCGAGATTCATATTGAAAATAATCAGAAATGAAGGAAAAATGGAATGGAATAGGCATATATTAATTAAAAAAAAAAATCAAGTAATCTTTTTTTTAACATTCCAAAGAAGTAATTCATTGAGGAGTTGACAGATGATCCAAAGAGTTCTATGGTAACTTTTCTTCGTATTTCGTTTCTAAAAAAGGGGTATACTCTACCGATTTTTAATTTCACTTCTTTTCTTTGATCCATGATATGAAATGAGTCAATAAAGCATGGCATAAATGAAATTCCTAAAATAATAAATAAAACAGGGGGTAAGTGCGCAATATGTGACTACACTAAGGCAAGATCTTATTAAATAAAAGAACTACTTTTTTTTTCTCTTTGAACAGTAAAGCGGGAAGGAAATAAAAACAAACAAATAAAGAAAAAAAAAAAGGGGGGGGTCCTTGTCCCTCATTGTCCATATATAACTTTGGTAAGAGCTGGTTCATCAAAATAGAAAATTTAGGAAGAATTCTTTTTCTTTTTTAGAAATTGCCTATCATCCGTAGCCCTTTTACTTTCGAAATATGAACATGGGAATTATTGAAATGTTTGTTTGATTTTGATTGAAAGGGTATTATTCATCTATATTATTCATAAAATACATTACTCCACTAAAATCCAAGAATTTCGAAATGAAGACTAAAAAAATAGTTAAAAAAAAGGCTTTGCAAAACGATCTAGAAAACAATTGATACGGTTTGATTCCTCAACCCAATTAGGAGTACCCCTAGAGTCCACTTCTTCCCCATACTACGAGTGAAAGGGAAAATGTAAAGACTACCATTAAAGCAGCCCAAGCAAGACTTACTATATCCATGTGTATTATGTCCCCTATCTCTATGAATATGAAACAAATATGAAGGAATTTTTCCATTATTGTTCACTAATAATAGTGGAATTACCGGCGCAGAGTCAAAAAGAAAAGGGAATTCTGACACACCACCGTTGATGAAACACTTCAATAAATCCGCTTATAACAAGTTCTTATATGATTTCTAGTAAAATCGAGAACCATTAAGCACAAGCAAAATACGCAGTAACACTTTTTGAAGTAGCAAAAGAATGTTACTCACATGTAGCAATAATAAGACTTATTCTTTCTTTTGGTGTCCCTCATTAAGTAAAAGCCAATTATCCATCCAATCTAATATTGATTGGATGCCTGAACACTCAGAGACTTTCATCAGTCTGTATACAAAGTATCTTCCAACCCTTCTACAACCATTCATTAGTTAATTAGACACTCCCGTTATCCAATCTAATTCAAGACTCCGCTAGTAGCCCGGGGAGGGGCTACCATATCAAGATTTACTGATTCCCTTCCACTACTCTAGTTTTTCCTTGAATCCTAGACGTAAGGATTTACAATACTTTAGAAAACAAAACCCCCGGAAGTTTATAATCAAGAAAGTATCAAGAGTCTTTTTCTTACACTTGTTTTTGCTGGAGAAAATTTGTCGAGTTATATCAGCAAAACAGAATATAGGATTTCAAGTTTTTTGTTGATCAGGCGACACCCGGATTTGAACTGGGGAATAAGGGATTTGCAGTCCCCCGCCTTACCGCTCGGCCATGTCGCCAAAAGGCTACAAACAAAAAAATGAGAGTATCCCCTTTTTATTTTTAGATTGGATCCATACCTTCAATTGGTTATAGTATCTCAAGACACACAATATCTAAAAACAAAAACTTTCCCTTTCTTTTTTCTTTTCTATTGAAAAAGAAAATGTGGATTCTCAGTTACAAAAGTCAAAATGCAGGACAAATAAATTGGAACCATTAACTATTAACTATTGACTGCAAATTTATGGACGATTCTTCTTCACTTGTCTTTCTCTAATGGTATAAGAAAATCACAATAGATACATAACTAATCAGTATTGATTTTTTTTTCAATAAAAAAACTTTCTTAATTTCAATTCTAAATTATATTATAATATAATAATATAACAGCAATTATGAGTCTATGTAAACCCCAGAACATAAGTTGTTACTGTTACACAGCTATAATTATCTAATGAGGTATTTTATCTATCTAGATATGATGTCCATAGGGAATCAGCAAGAAATTATTGTGTTTCCATTTTTCATTGAATAGATTTAAATAAAAGAAAAAATAGAATTTTTGATAGAGCACGCCATGTGTTGTCTCCACTAGAGAGCTATAATGGAATAAAAAGAAAAGAGGAAAGACATATATAAATAGAAATGCTATATCTGCATCTGTTTAATAAATCCAAGCCCTCTTTTCGTACGCACTTCAATCATATTCTAAATATTCTACTAAAAAATAAAAAACTAAAAAGTGGGTAAAAACATCTCTCTTCTCTGCGAATCATTTTTTGAACAATGTAATCTATGAAAAAATTAAGTGCTAGAAAAATCAACTCTCTCCCTATATCTATTTTATGATTTTTTTGTCTTTATCTCAACGAACAGATCAAATCAGGAATTCATTTCATTTTTGCATTTTTCTGGTATTCAATCGGATTGGAATATGTAATATCATAATAATGGTAGAAATTGAATTCTTTTTGTTTTTGATTTTCTCTACAAAACTACATAAGGCTAAATGGCATTTATCAATTCTTTTCTGTATCTGTTTGTTATAAATATAAATTCACAAATTTGAGTCTACTTTTTCTTCTTCCGTTCATACGCATTTCATACATTCCATATATATTATATGGTATATGGAGTTAGATAAAATTTCATGTGATTCAGTAAACAGAATAGAAATTCAATTCCATCATTATTAGATCGATTCATATGATTCGATGAAGAATGAGAAAAGAATGGGATTTTTTTGATAAATGGGAAATTAAAAATGCTCGGGGATGAAAATGGGGAAATGTATACAATACCTGGGTTGAATCAGATACAATTTGAAGGATTTTGTGGGTTCATGGATCGGGGCTTAACAGAAGAACTTTATAAATTTCCAAAAATTGAAGATACGGATCAAGAAATTGAATTTCAATTATTTGTGGAAACATATCAATTGGTGGAACCGTTGATAAAAGAAAGGGATGCTGTATATGAATCACTCACATATTCTTCTGAATTATATGTATCCGCAGGATTCATTTTGAAAACCAGTAAGGATATGCAAGAACAAACAATTTTTATTGGAAACATTCCTTTAATGAACTCCCTCGGAACTTCTATAGTAAATGGAATATACAGAATTGTGATCAATCAAATATTGCAAAGCCCCGGTATCTATTATCGATCAGAATTGGATCATAACGGAATTTCGGTCTATACTGGTACCATAATATCAGATTGGGGGGGG